CGATTCATAGTTGGAGTGCTAGTTCTAATTACAGTAATAGTGATCCTATCAGGGACATTCGTAATTTTATCTCTGATGAAACTTTTTTAGTTAGAGATAGTAATAGGGATATTTATTCCATATATTTTGATATTCAAAATCAAATTTTTGAGATTGACAATGATCCTTCTTTACTGAGTCAATTAGAAAGTGTTTTTTTTAGTTTTCATAATTCTAGTTATCTGAAGAATGGATCTAAGAATAACGATTACCACTATGGTCCTTACATGTATGATACTAAATATAGTTGGAATAATAACATTAATAGTTGCATTGATTCTTATTTTCGTTCTCAAATCTGTATTGAGAGTTCCATTTTAAGTGGTAGTCACAATTACAGTGACAGTTACATTTATAATTATATTTGTCGTGAAAGCGGAAATAGTAATGAAAAGGGGAACTCGAATATAAGAGAAAATTCCACTAATTTCGACTTGACTGAAAAATATAGGCATTTGTGGGTTCAATGCGAAAATTGTTATGGATTAAATTATAAGAAATTTTTTAAGTCAAAAATGAATATTTGTGAACAATGTGGATATCATTTGAAAATGAGTAGTTCAGATCGAATCGAACTTTCGATTGATCCAGGTACTTGGGATCCTATGGATGAAGACATGGTTTCTCTGGATCCTATTGAATTTCATTCCGAGGAAGAACCTTATAAAGATCGTATTGATTCTTATCAAAGAAACACAGGCTTAACCGAAGCTGTTCAAACAGGTACAGGTCGACTAAACGGTATTCCCATAGCAATTGGGGTTATGGATTTTCAGTTTATGGGGGGTAGTATGGGATCTGTAGTAGGCGAGAAAATCACGCGCTTGATCGAGTATGCTACCAATAAACTTTTACCTCTTATTCTAGTGTGTGCTTCCGGAGGAGCACGTATGCAAGAAGGAAGTTTGAGCTTGATGCAAATGGCTAAAATATCTGCTGCCTTATATGATTATCAATCAAATCAAAAGTTATTCTATGTATCTATCCTTACATCTCCTACTACTGGTGGGGTCACGGCTAGTTTTGGGATGTTGGGGGATATCATTATTGCCGAACCTAATGCCTACATTGCATTTGCTGGTAAAAGAGTAATTGAACAAACATTGAATAAGACAGTACCTGAAGGTTCACAAGCGGCTGAATATTTATTCCATAAGGGCTTATTCGATCCAATCGTACCACGTAATCCTTTAACGAATGTTTTGAGTGAGTTATTGAAGCTTCACGCCTTTTTTCCTTTGAATGGAAATTCCATTAACATTAAGTAGTAAGTAGGGCCTTAAGCTTACGTTCAATTATTTTATTTGTATTGTATTGAAAAAAAATAGTTAGGTTATCGAAATCAAAGTCAAAATACGAAGAATGTATTTTTTCTTTGATGACATAAGATTTTCTTATCAATTTAAAAAATAAAGAATCATGTGGACAATTCTTTATTTTTTATACCTATATTAATGATTAGTAATCATTTTATACCTATATTAATGATTAGTAATCAGGAAATCTCTATCAACAAAAAAAAATTCTGCCTTATGCGAAATTAAAATTAGGCAAATAAACCGAATTTTCTTTTTCCTTTTTGCTGTGTATGTATATATAATTCAAATATAGAAAATAGAGCTATAGAGTAGAGCATCCCTTCTCCCGAGAAATCTCTAATTTGCCTAAGAATCCCTCTTCGCGGATCGAATTCTAGAGAATCTTTCGAGAAAATTTCTAATTAAATCAAAATTGGAATTCCAATGATAAGATAAGAATAGATTTGCTCATCCATATATTTTTCTATTTCATGTAGAAAGATGAATAAGTCTTATTTCTTTTTATTTATTTTAAAATAATTATACATATAAATTCTTTAATTAGACATGCCTTGCATTTCTTTATTCTATATACTCACTTAGATATACTTAGTATAATTATATACGAATTATAATTATTATAAGCTATCTTTATAACAGGTACAAATATTATATCGAGGTACCCATTCTATGATAAACTTACCCTCTATTTTTGTGCCTTTAGTAGGCCTAGTATTTCCGGCAATGGCAATGGCTTCTTTATCTCTTCATGTTCAAAAAAACAAGATTGTTTAGATCCGAGGGTTCCCTATTTTTTTAAAACTTAGATATAGATAACAAACACGGATCTCTGTTTAATAGAGTTTAGTTTAATAGAATAGGGTGTAGCATATGGCGCTTCTTCAAAACATAAATGAGGGGGAATTTTTGTTATGTATGCGTACCTAACTAGATAATATGGGTAAATGAGTTATGGCTATATTCAAATAGATCGCAATCGAGGCGGATATTTGAAATGTAAAATCAATGTATCTCATCTATATGGATATAGTATGGATATAGAGGAGATCATATATCTATGGCAGATCATATAAAGTGAATGTTAGTATTATTTTAGCCCTAACCAATTTGATCAATTTTTTCTAAAGTAAAGAGTTACATCAGAATGCTGCTAGTTGATGAGAGTTACTTCGGGAATAAAAAAAAGGAAAATCAAAGTCATTTTGACTATTTTCTCAATTCCAATAAAATGTAACTGGATCTAGTATGAGTTGGCAATCAAAACATCTATGGATAGAACTTATAGTGGGGTCTCGAAAAATAAGTAATTTCTGCTGGGCCTTTATCCTTTTTTTAGGTTCATTAGGATTCGTATTGGTTGGAACTTCCAGTTATCTCGGTAAGAATTTGATATCTTTAGTTGCGTCTCAGGAAATCCATTTTTTCCCACAGGGGATCGTGATGTCTTTCTACGGGATCGCGGGTCTCTTTATTAGTTCCTATTTGTGGTGCACAATTTCATGGAATGTGGGTAGTGGCTATGATCGATTCGATAAAAAAGAAGGAATAGGGTGTATTTTTCGTTGGGGATTTCCTGGAAAAAACCGTCGTATCTTCCTACGATTCCGTATGAAAGATATTCAGTCCATCAGAATAGAAGAAGTTAAAGGGAGGATTTCTGATCGTCGGATCCTTTATATGGAAATCAAAGGACGGGGGGACATTCCCTTGACGCGTAGTGATGAGAATTTGACTCGGCGAGAAATTGAGGAAAAAGCTGCCGAATTGGCCTATTTCTTGCGCGTACCAATTGAAGTATTTTCAAATTAACTTTTTATTGAAGTGGTTCTTTCAGGAATTCATCGAAAGGGCTTCAAATTTGATCAACAGGCGTATCTGGAAACAATATTTTTTTTAATTATTTCTTCATTCGAATGCGGCTCTTATTCTATTTCTGTATTCTTTCCAGATTCAAGGACTAACCTAACCGCGGAATCATCACAAATAAAAAATAAATAAATAACAAATATGAAATAGATTCATAAGTTAGATCCCTTGGAATAGAACTTATGATTAATAGAAAAATCTAATACTAATATTAGATTAGATCAAAAAAATTCGACGAATCCGATGGGTTGATTAAGAATTCAAATTTACAGATGAAAAAATGGCAAAAAAGAAATTATTTCTTCCTCTTCTATATCTTCCATCTATAGTATTTTTGCCCTGGTGGATCTCTCTTTCATTTAATAAAAGTCTTGAATCTTGGGTTACTAATTGGTGGAATACTAGGCAATCTGAAACTTTTTGGACTGATATTCAAGAAAAGAGTATTCTAGAAAAATTCATAGAATTAGAAGAACTTTTACTCTTGAACGAAATGATAAAAGAAGAACCGCAACCAGATCTACAAACGCTTCGTATCGGAATCCACAAGGAAACGATCCAATTGATGAAGATGCATGACGAGGATACTATCCATACGATTTTGCACTTATCAACAAATATAATCTGGTTCATTATTTTCAGTGGTTATTCTATTCTGGGTAATGAAGAACTTGTTATTCTTAACTCTTGGGTTCAAGAATTCCTATCTAACTTAAGTGACACAATAAAAGCTTTTTCTATTCTTTTATTAACGGATTTATGTATCGGATTCCATTCACCCCATGGTTGGGAACTTATGATTGGCTATGTCTACAAAGATTTTGGATTTGCTCATAACGACCAAATTATATCTGGTCTTGTTTCCACTTTTCCAGTCATTATAGATACAATTTTTAAATATTGGATCTTTCGTTATTTAAATCGTGTATCTCCATCACTTGTAGTAATTTATCATTCAATGAATGACTGATCCAACTAACAACTAACATCAATATGTTCCATAAGCAAAACATTTTAAAAAGCAAAACAAACATTTAAAACCGTACTTCCTCTTTCGACGGATACGCAGATTTCTTCTATGCCTATTTTCCAGTAAAATTATTTCAGTAAATCGCAGAATTGTGGATAGGGACTATACAAGCGACCTACCTAATTTTATTGTAGAAATTTTCGGGATCACTGATTGGACAATGCAAATAAAAAATACCCTTTCTTGGATAAAGAAAGAGATTACTCGCTCTATTTCTGTATCGATTATGATATATATCATAACCCGTACATCCATTTCAAATGCATATCCCATTTTTGCACAGCAGGGTTATGAAAATCCACGAGAAGCGACCGGTCGGATTGTATGTGCCAATTGCCATTTAGCTAATAAGCCCGTGGAAATTGAGGTCCCACAAGCGGTACTTCCTGATACTGTATTTGAAGCAGTTGTTCGAATTCCTTATGATATGCAAGTGAAACAAGTTCTTGCTAATGGTAAAAAGGGGGGTTTGAATGTGGGGGCTGTTCTTATTTTACCTGAGGGGTTTGAATTAGCCCCCCCCGATCGCATTTCGCCTGAGATGAAAGAAAAGATAGGCAATCTGTCTTTTCAAAACTATCGCCCCACTAAAAAAAATATTCTTGTTATAGGTCCTGTTCCTGGTCAGAAATATAGTGAAATAACCTTTCCTATTCTTTCTCCGGACCCCGCTACTAATAAAGATGTTCACTTTTTAAAATATCCCATATATGTAGGCGGGAATAGAGGAAGAGGCCAGATTTATC